GTGAACCAAAAACCTATTAAAAGATAAGAGCACATTCCAACTAATTCCCAAAAAATATAAATTTGTATCAAATTTGAACTAGTAACTAATCCCAACATTGAAGTATTGAAAAAACTCATATAAGCAAAAAATCTCAAATAGCTTTGATCATGAGACATATAATTATCACTATAAAAAAGAACCATAATTCCAACTGTAGTAATTAATATTAACAAAATAGAAGTAAGTGGGTCAATCAAGTGTCCGAACTCTAAAGAAAAATCATTATTGATGGTCCACGACCATATATGTTGATAAATAAAACTGCTATTTATTTGCTGAATAGACAGATCGATTGAAAAAATCATAACTATACTTAACAATAAAACACTTGGAAAAGCCCACATACGACGAAGTTTTTTTGTTGTTACCGGAAAAAGTAGAAGTCCTGCTCCTAGTAACATAGGGACTGGGAATGTAAGGAAAGGTATGCTCCATGAATATTGATATATATGTTCCATAAAAAAAACTTTTTGAATTACTAATTAATTATTTCGTGTTTCTGATTTATCAGCTCTTATATCTTTTTATTTTAAATCAGTCAATAAAGAAAATAAATGAAAAAGAAAAAACACAAAGTATATAAAACTTAAATCCAATTTTATATTTCTATTCTTAATTATTTAATTATTATCAATTTTTAAAAAATAATTCACATATTAAAATCAAAAAGTTCGAATTGATCAAATAAAGATACTACTGAAAACAAAAAAATACTTATTCTAGCTAACTAGAAAGCCATTATTATTCAATAAATTAGTTAAAAATTATTCAATAAATTACTTAAAATTTTTTATTTTTAATTTAATTAAAAATTTTTATATACATAGAGAAAGGTTAAAGAATTCTAAGAAAAGTGGTTTATTAAATTTTGATAGTGATAGGAATAATAAAAAAAGCTAATTTTAACAGAAGCACGGATGATGTTAGCAGATCCTTACTGGATTCAATAAAATAATTATTTTATTTGTTTATTTGTATTTATTCAGAACCATTAACTAGTACCTTTTCAAACGGAGTTATTGTTTTTCATTATGTTTCTAAAAAAGACTGTTATATTTGACACTTTTCTTTTAGATTTTCCATAGGTATAAAGTAAATAATTATTAAAATTTTTTTTTTATTTTAACAAATTAATTAATAGTCTCATTTGGATTTTCAAATTCAATTTGAATTAGATATACTTTTTCGTTGAGTTTGACCAATTATGTGAAAAAAAAATTAAAGGTTTTTTAATAGAATTTTGAAATATTAGGCTAACTAACAATTTCAGGATAAAAAAAAATTGAGGTTCTTAAACTTTATTGATGTATTTTTTTATACATTTAATATGATGAAAAAAGATAGAAATAGAAATAAGTCGGATACGCTTCTTTGATCAAAAGAGTAAAATTTTCAGATTTAATATATAGATTAAGGAAGCGAATAGTAAAAATCTATTAAAAAAAATAAGCTTTCCGATAAAGTAAAGACAATTTTTTTTAAGTACGTAACAGAACTAGAAATTTTGTTGTTATATGATAGAATATCTAATGATGTTTCGAAATCCTAACTCAAACTCTTTCCACAATAAAAAACTAAGCAATAAAATATTTCGATAAATCTATTGAATGGAATAAATATTTTAATTGGACTTCATAAAATTTGATTTGTTTTGATTCTTAAATAAAAATTTCGTCATGAATTTGAATATTTCGTAAAAAGTAAAGTATTGCCTCAAAGCTCGACGATTAAATAAAAATTGATTATTATAATTTCAAGCAAGCCGCTATGGTGAAATTGGTAGACACGCTGCTCTTAGGAAGCAGTGCTAGAGCATCTCGGTTCGAGTCCGAGTAGCGGCATTAGATCCTGTAATTTTCAAAAGGATACAATATATCCTATAATGACTTTACTTCCTAATTTCAATTCTATATACGAAAAGAGGAACCCCCGTAACTTTTTTATTTTATTTTTTATTTTATGATAGTTTCGGCTTTAGAGCATATATTAACTCATATATCTTTTTCAGTCGTGTCAATTGTAATTACAATTCATTTGATAACCTTATTGGTCGATGAATTCGTAGAACTCTATGATTCGTCAGAAAAGGGCATGATAACTACTTTTTTCTGTATAACAGGATTATTAGTTACTCGTTGGTTTTTTGGTGGACATTTACCATTAAGTGATTTATATGAATCAGTAATCTTTCTTTCATGGGCATTTTCTGTTATTCATATAGTTCCATATTTAAAAAAATATAAAAATTATTTAAGCGCAATAACCGCGCCAAGTACTTTTTTTACTCAAGGGTTTGCCACTTCAGGTCTTTTAAAAGGCATGCATCAATCGGAAATGTTAGTACCCGCTCTTCAATCCCAGTGGTTAATGATGCACGTAAGTATGATGATATTGGGCTATGCCGCTCTTTTGTGTGGATCATTATTATCAGTAGCATTTCTAGTCATCAGATTTCAAAAAATCATCAAAATTTTTGATAAAAGCAATAATTTATTAACCGATTCATTTTACTTTAATGAGATACAATATATAACGGACCGAAAAAATGTTTTAAGAAATATTTCCTTTCTTTCGTCTAGGAATTATTATAGGTTTCAATTGATTCAACAATTAGATGACTGGAGTTATCGGATTATAAGTATAGGATTTATTTTTTTAACTATAGGTATTCTTTCGGGAGCAGTCTGGGCTAATGAAGCATGGGGATCATATTGGAATTGGGACCCAAAGGAAACTTGGGCATTTATTACATGGACCATATTCGCGATTTTTTTTCATACTCGAACAAATAAAAATTTGGAGGGTTTAAATTCGGCAATTGTCGCTTCTATCGGTTTTCTTATAATTTGGCTATGCTATTTTGGAGTTAATTTATTAGGAATAGGACTACATAGTTATGGTTCATTTACATTAACAATTACCAATTGAAGAAAGGATCTGACGAATGCAACTCTCTAGGACAGCAAAACATAGAGACAAAAAGCTTCAGGTAAGCTGTTGAGAACTTTTTGAATCACCATACTAGTTGATTCAAAAAGTTCTCACAAATGCCAAAAATTTTTGCTTAGAATTCATTTTTTGTTAATTCCAATTCAAGATTTAAGAGAGTAAAAAAGAAGTTTTTTCATTGTATAACCTAAGAATTTTGAATTGTTGAAAATCAAAAATCATAGGATTTTTTTTTTTAGAAAAACTATCTATAAAAATAATTAGATAGAATAGCTTCGACTCTGTCAATTGATAATGAGAAAACGAAATCCGGATAAATACCAATACTTATTACAGGCAGAAGGATAGAGATCGAAACAAATAATTCCCGAGGTCCAGAATCAAAAAAATAAGAGTTTGGAGTATTAAACAGTTTGTATCCATAGAACATCTGTCGTAACATAGATAATAAATAAATAGGAGTTAATATCATTCCAACTGCCATTAGGATAGTAATTAATATTTTTGTCGTTAAAAGGTATTTTTGGCCACTAATTAGTCCAAAAAAGACTATCAATTCCGCGAAAAAACCACTCATGCCCGGTAATGCAAGGGAAGCTAGTGATAAAATACTGAAGTTCGTGAATAGTTTTGGCATTAGGGGAGCCATTCCGCCGATTTCGTCAAGATAAAGACTACGTATTCTATCATAACCAGTTCCTGCCAAGAAAAAGAGTGCAGCACCAATAAATCCATGGGATAGAATTTGTAAAATAGCTCCATTGAGTCCCATATCACTTATCGAGCAAATTCCTATAATTATGAAACCCATATGAGATACAGAAGAATAGGCTATTCTTTTTTTTAAATTTCGTTGACCAGGAGATGTTGAAGCTGCATAGATTATTTGCATTACGCCTATTATTATCAACCAGGGGGAAAAGATAGAATGAGCATGAGGTAATAATTCCATATTGATTCGAATCAATCCATACGCCCCCATTTTTAATAGGATTCCGGCTAGAAGCATACAAGTACTGTAATGTGCTTCCCCATGAGTGTCTGGTAACCATGTATGTAAGGGTATAATCGGTGATTTGACAGCAAAAGCAATAAGAAATCCAATATAGAAAAATATTTCGAGTCCCACAGGATATGATTGATTGGCTGATGTTTCAAAATTGAATGTTGGTTCATTAGAACCATATAAAGCGATACCTAAAGCTCCCATTAATAAAAAAACCGAACCGCCTGCAGTATACAAAATAAACTTTGTAGCTGAATACAGACGTTTCTTTCCCCCCCACATGGAAAGAAGTAGATAGACGGGAATTAATTCTAACTCCCACATGATAAAAAAAAGTAAAAGATCTTGAGATGAAAATAATCCTATTTGAGCACTATACATTGCCAACATCAGAAAATGGAATAATCGGGAATCCCGAGTAATCGGCCAAGCCGCTAAAATCGCTAAAGTGGTGATAAATCCTGTCAGTAAAATAGGTCCTAAAGAAAATCCATCTATTCCCAATCTCCAGTACAAATCAAAAAACGCGATCCATTTATAATCTTCTGCTAATTGGATTAATGGGTCCTCAAATTGAAAATAATAAGAGAACGCATAAGTTATTAAAAGGAGCTCTACTATACATATATATAAAGTATACCACCTAATTACCTTATTTCCTCTATGAGGGAAAAAGAAAATTAATAAACCCGCCGCTATCGGTAAAACTACAAATATTGTTAACCAAGGAAAATAATTCGTGGTAAAGACAAGATACGCTTAGACTGGAAAAACCCGTGCTAGAAAACATTTTTTCGAGTACGGGTTTTTGTCGGTAAACAAAAAAGCAAATGTATTCAAGTGGGGTTTTCTGGAAACTATCAATAAGCTAGACCCATGCTTCGAGTTGTTTCATGCCATAAATAAACTCGAACACTCAAGAAATCTGTTGGACAAGCGGATTCACATCTTTTACAACCGACACAATCCTCTGTTCTTGGAGCGGAAGCAATTTGCTTGGATTTACACCCATCCCAAGGTATCATTTCTAATACATCCGTGGGACAGGCTCGGACACATTGAGTACACCCTATACATGTATCATAAATTTTTACTGAATGTGACATTGGATTTAAAATTTTTTTAACGTCATAAAATTTCAATCTAGTAAATTTCTAAATGAATCAGCATATATTTAGAAACCAGACGAATCAATGATTTACCAGAAATTTTATCAATTCTGGATCAACTTCTGAGATAGAGCCAAGATACTTTAATTTCTTATGTTTTCACAAACATGATCAGACAACTTAGATATCATACATACCAACTCAAATTAATGAATATGAAAATTATATTCTATACAATTAATACTACTTATTCAACAAATTCGATTGATTGATACAGGTGGATTTTCTGTTACGATAAATTGACGAAACAATAGACGGTCCAATAGCTGCTTCAGCGGCTGCGATAGCTATAACAAAAATTGAAAAAATATTTCCTTTTAGTTGGCGACTATCAAAAAAATCAGAAAATGTTACGAAATTTATATTAACCGCATTCAGTATAAGTTCAAGACACATAAGGGCTCTAACCATATTTCGACTCGTGATTAATCCATAGATACCGATAGAAAATAAACAGGCACTCAAAATAAGTACATGCTCGAGCATCATTGACCAACTCCTTATCAATTTTTCAATTTCGATTTATTTCAATATGGGCAACAATTCCACCCGAGATTGACTCGAATTAAGAATATCATAAGTACCGAACAAATAAATATATGGATAATAGATCAAATAAAAGAATTTATACATAAATAATCTTTAAATAAAATTGAGGGAAAAGAGATGTGATAACATCGAAAACAGTTTTAATTTTGATTTCGATTATTAATTCGAAAAGTTTCTTACTGACGAGCCACAGCAATCGCACCTATCAAAGCAACTAAAAGAATTATTGAAATGAATTCAAATGGAAGAAAAAAATCTGTTGCTAAATGAATTCCAATTTGTTGACCATTACTTATCAAATCTTGTTCTATAATCTGATTTGTTGTTGTAGTCCAAATAATTCCGTACCATGACGTATCTGGAATAATAGTAATTAGTGAAACAAAAATACTTGTACAAACTAAGGAAGTAACCCCATTTCCAACAGTCCAAAGATTAAAATCTTTGTAATATTCTGAACCATTCATGAACATTACGGCAAATATAATTAAAACATTTATAGCTCCCACATAAATAAGGAGCTGTGCAGCAGCTACAAAATGAGAGTTTGATAAAATATAAACTAAAGATATACAAACAAGAACGAATCCTAATGAAAAGGCAGAATAAATTGGGTTGGTAAATAATACTACCCCTAAACCTCCTAATATAAGACCTAATCCCAGAAAGACTAAAAGAAAATCATGTATTAGTCCAGGTAAATCCATTGCACGTAAAATAAGAAATAACAAAATTGAATTGTTTCTTCATGACCTTATTGACTATTGACTTGACCAGGAAAAACTTTTTTATATTTTATATTCTTTTTTTATTATTTTATTATTATAGGCTTCTTAATTTTAAATTCGAGGGGGTCTAAATAATTACTATATGTACACCTATTGAACTAATTTCATTCTTTCTTGAATTTCTTGAAAAAGGCATTCGAAATTTTATTCTCGAAAGAATTTTGGATAGAATTCTAGATATCTTAATAGATTGTCAATCCAAATTGAGTTTCGATGCAATTTTCTCATCAATCAAATCAATAGGTGGAATTTCAAATTTTTGTAGTCATTGACCAAGAAAATGAAAGAAACCCCCTTCCATACTTTTAGATCAAAACAGAACTTTCCTTTTTTTAGTTTAATAATTGTATTTTTAAATCACTCAAAGTGGTTTATCCATTTTTTTTTTAGTTGAATTGAAAATTGTTCGAATCGTATAATCGTCAACTACTGATATTGGTAAACGACCCAAAGCAATTTGATTATAATTCAATTCATGACGATCATAAGTAGAAAGCTCATATTCTTCTGTCATTGATAAACAATTTGTTGGACAATACTCAACACAGTTGCCGCAAAATATACAGATTCCGAAATCAATACTGTAATTAAGCAACCGTTTTTTTCGAATGTCAGTTTCCAGTTTCCAATCAACAACAGGCAGATCTATAGGGCATACACGAACACATACTTCACAAGCAATGCATTTATCAAATTCGAAATGGATTCGACCGCGGAACCGCTCCGATGTGATTAATTTTTCATAAGGATATTGAATAGTTACAGGTAAACGATTTGCATGGGATAAGGTAATCATGAAACTTTGACCAATGTACCTTGCGGCTCGTATGGTTTGTTGCCCATAATTCATGAACCCAGTTACCATGGGAAACATAGCGTAAATTTTTATGAATAATTTGATTTTTTTTTTTTCTCTTGGTTGAGTTGAAGACAAATCATAATATTCTTTTCTTAGAGTTTTCTTTATTATTATTAATTAATATTCGAATTTTTCGAATTTTATTTTTTTATTATCCTTTTCTTTTATAGTGAAAGGAGTTGGAAAGAGGTTGTTAATAATAGATTACCGAGGGAAATTGGTAAAAGAAATTTCCATCCAAGATTTAAAAGTTGGTCCATTCGTAGTCTAGGTAAAGTCCACCTTGTTGTGATAGAAATGAACAAGAACAAATAAGTTTTAACCAATGTAATAAAGATACCAATTGTTGGTCCAACGACTCCGCTTATGTTATTTATTTCAAAAAACTCATGAACAAATATATACGGAATACAGATATTCCAACCGCCCAAGTAAAGAACTGTTACAAATAATGAAGAAACTAATAAGTTTAAATAGGAAGCAATATAAAATAAACCAAATTTAATACCCGAATATTCCGTTTGATAACCTGCTACTAATTCTTCTTCTGCTTCTGGCAAATCAAAAGGTAATCTTTCACATTCTGCTAGAGAAGAAATAAAAAAAATCAAAAATCCTATCGGTTGACGCCACAAATTCCACCCCCAAAAACCAGATTTTGCTTGTGCCTCAACTATATCAACTGTACTTGAACTGTTAGATAATCCTAGTCGGTGATAACATCACTGTTCTCATCGCTATTACAGAACCGTACATGAGATTCTTACCTCATACGGCTCCTCGAAGTCCAGAAATAAATTTAAGGACCAGATCGATTGTATTATTTATTTGGATATATTTGTAGAATAGAGCGGATCAAAATAAAATAAAATCTATCGACGTTCCAAAATTCGAGCAATGAAATTCTATCTGTTAGAATACTAAAAATACAAAATTACTTCGGAATTGATCTCATCCTTTAATAATTTCAATTTTTCTTTCTTGAGTAATAACTTTAATCCTTCAATAAAATACTCTTTGTAAAATTCCTTGTTAAAATACCAATAGATATTTCAACCTATCATGTTCTAGTACGAGAATATTCCGAATTATGACACGAATTCTATCTCTATGAATATCCATATAGGAGAAAAGAATAAAAAAAATGGATTTTTCTTATTTTTCTATTGGAATTCGATTCTTTTTTTTCGTTCTTATTCTTCTTTCTGAAAAAACGAAACGACAAGGGGGTTAAAAAAAAGGAAAGGATTATTTCGTTCCGGATAGTCAGTTATTTAATTGTTGGGTAGGAGCATACTCTGAATTGGAATCATGGGGAGCACTGCCTGATCATTTCTACGAACTTAAAGCCCCGATTAATATACTTTTTGTCGAAATAGCTTTTTCGATAATTTTTAAAATCTCTATTACTAATCCTTTGTGTATCTTCGTGTTCCTAACCATCCACTCATTTTTGCTCAATCACCGGTTAGCATTAGGGTAATACTTATGGAGAATACCTATAAATAAACTAATAATGAAAACTCCATAAAGTTGATTTTTTGAACCCGCTTCAAGTTAGGATGACTAATCAACCACTCTCGGGACAAACAGTCTTCTTTTTTTATGTTTATTTCTGTTTTCCTTTTTTTTCTTGTACCTAGGAAATGAGGCTCAATTTTGTTACTTCAAATTTGGAAGTTGTTTTTTTTTCACTCATATAACTATCCAATTTAGTTCATGAACCAAAATGATGAATAAAAAATGAAGATATCTATTCAATTCATTTCACTTTCTTCCTAAAAAGTGTCTTCCTAAAAATAAAAGAATAGCGAGAAATTTCTGTTTCAACGAGTCGCACGTAGAGATATGGCTAACACACAAATAGTTAAAGGTATTTCATAACTAATCGATTGAGCAGCAGCTCGTAGACCACCTAAAAAGGAATATTTATTATTTGAGCCATATCCTGACATAAGAAGTCCAATGGGAGCAATACTTGAAATGGCAATCCATAAAAAAACACCAATATTTAGATCAGTTAAAACAAAGTGATAGCCAAAAGGAATTACTGAATAGCTTACGAGAGTTGATATGACTGCTATAGATGGTCCAATACTGAATAAATGAGTATCCCCCCGAGATGGAAAAAGATTCTCTTTGAAAAGTAGTTTTGTCCCATCCGCTAGAGCTTGAAGAACTCCTAAAGGACCTGCATATTCGGGTCCAATGCGTTGTTGTATCCCTGCGGATATTTCTCTTTCTAACCATACAATTACTAGTATGCTTATCGTGATTCCCAATACAAGAGTCAAAATAGGAACAAACTCCCATATAATTCCATAGACCTCGTTTAAGGATTCTAAGCTAGCAAAAGAATGGATAGCTTGTACTTCTGTTGTATCAATTATCATTTCAACGATCAACTTCTCCCATAATGATATCTATACTACCTAGTATTGTCATAATATCAGCCAATTTCATTCTTTTAACTAATTCAGGAAGAATTTGCAAATTGATAAAACCCGGCGGTCGAATTTTCCATCTCCAAGGAAACCCGCTCTGATCCCCTATCAGAAAAATTCCCAATTCTCCTTTTGGGGATTCCACTCTGACATAAAGTTCTTGTTTCGGTAATTCAAAAGTAGGAGAAGTTTTTTTACTAATGAATCGATATTCGAAATCGTTCCATTCCGGATCCTTTTCTCTAGCAAAGCGTCGGGTTTCTAAATTCTCATAGGGCCCCCCTGGAATTCCTTCAAGAGCCTGTTGAATAATTTTTATAGATTCCAGCATTTCACCAATTCGGACTAAATAACGCGCTAGTGAATCTCCTTCTTTTTGCCACTGGACTTCCCAATCAAATTCGTCGTAAGACTCATAATGATCAACTTTACGAAGATCCCATTGTACTCCGGAAGCTCGTAACATTGGTCCCGATAAACCCCAATTTATTGCTTCCTCCGCACCAACAATACCTACTCCTTCAACTCGTTCTAAAAAAATAGGATTTCGCGTAATAAGTTTTTGATATTCAGCAACTCCTGTTAAAAAATAATCGCAAAAATCCAAACATTTATCTATCCAACCATGAGGTAGATCAGCCCCTACCCCCCCGATACGAAAAAAATTATGCATCATTCTCATACCAGTGGCAGCTTCAAATAAATCATATATTAACTCTCTCTCTCTAAAAATATAGAAGAAAGGAGTCTGTGTACCAATATCTGCCATAAAAGGTCCAAGCCATAACAAATGAGAAGCTATACGACTTAATTCCAACATAATTACTCTGATATAGCCAGCCCTTTTTGGGACTTGAATATTTCCTAACAGTTCTGGACCATTTACTGTTATTGCTTCTGTGAACATAGTAGCCAAATAATCCCATCGTGTTACATAGGGCAAATATTGTATAATTGTTCGATTTTCTGCAATTTTTTCCATTCCTCTGTGTAAATAACCTAATATTGGTTCACAATCAATAACATCCTCACCGTCTAGCGTAACGATGAGTCGAAGAACACCGTGCATTGATGGGTGGTGGGGACCCATATTCACTATCATAAGGTCTTTTCGTTTAGCTGGTATATTCATAGGAGTTTCCTCGATCCATTCCACGAGTTACTGAAAACAAAAAGAAGTTCATCTCAAGATCTAATAAATCAAATAATTCAACAAAACTCTTAAAATTAAGAAATTAATGAGTTTTTAACTTCCTTTTAACTTCCGAATATCCAACCGACTAATTAATTCTTTATAACGTACTTTATTTTTTTTTTCTAAATAAGACAACAGTCGTTGGCGTTTTCCTAAAATTTTCCGCAAACCTCTCTGAGATAAATAGTCTTTTCTATGCAATTCCAAATGTGAAGTAAGTCTTCGTATCTTATTTGTGAAACTTACTATTTGAAATTCAGCAGATCCCTTGTTTTCGTCTTTTTCTTTTTGTGAAATAACTGAAATGAATGAATTTTTTACCATAAAACAAGGACTCCCCCCCCCCTTTTTTTTCGTTTTAAGTTTAAGATATTTTTTATTGATCAGTAATAATAATAAATTAATAAATGTATTCTATTAATAAATAATGTCAGTTCATCTTAATTTTGTATACACAAAAATCTTTACTTTGTTAGTAATTCCAAATTCTATTTGACAGAATTTGGAATTAATCAATCCAAAGTTTTACGGGTGGTCTATTTCGTCGCTTCCAAAGAAGAAAAAAATTCTACCTAAAAAAAAAGTAAAAAAAAATTCCATTGATTCATTTCTATTTCTAGATCTAGATTGATAGATGATTGAATTCTATGTACCAGAATGGAATATGGAGGATAAAAGAATAAGGCGGCTATCTTCTTCTTTTCATATACTATACCAAACAGGCTATGATATATATAATATATATGCAAAATTCGCCCTTATTAAAATTTCAACCGCGGATATATATATATTCTTACCATACTGAACCGACTGCCATTATTGGTATGGAACCAATAGCGATTCATACAAGCTAAATCCTCTAATCGAAAATTTGGCCAAAGAAAAAATTTCAATTTAATTAGTTTCTTTTTTTCTCTCCAAAAATGTTTGGTTTTCTTCAAAACGGGACTGCCTTTTTTTATGTTATTACCAGTGAAAATTTCTGGATTTATATGAATATCATTTTTATTTTTAAAATTGAAAGAAATTCGAATTCTTAATTCTCTACGACGTTTAGGGGATAAAATATTTTCAGGAACAAGTAAATCATAATCATTTTTTTCTCTATTTCCCATTATCTTGGAATGTCTTTCATCGGTAAAAGTCTTTTTATTTTTATCAACATAGAATTTTTCTCTATATTTTTTATTAATTTGTTCTTTGTTCTTATGAACTAAGAAGATACCCACCATTTGATACAAAAGAAATTGTCCATCAGTTTTTATCGACAGACGAACAGGTTCGATAATCAATATTCTCTTTTTCATCAATTCTGGAAGAGTTACATCTTTCTGAACCATCAGAATATTCAGATTTAGTTCTTTCCTTTGAATAGCCGATATAATAATTTCTCGTGGATTTGTCAGTCTAAGCAGGAAACAATATGTTTTGATATTATCAATTATTTTTTGATTTAACGAAACATTCCATCTTAATTGAAAACATAAATACTCTTTTAGGAAGAAATCAAGCTCTACTTCTGTATGACTTTTGTTTTGCTTTTTATTTCTAGGTTTTGTCATCTCTAATCCCATATAATCGTCGTCAATATCTTTTTCTTCATGATTTCGATTCTCTAATTCAAAAATTTTGTTTTTATTCGATGATATAGATATAAGAAGGTCGCCTTTTTTATTCCCGTTGATTTTCTTATTTTTACTAATATTTTTATTTCTATGAAAATTTGAAAGAAGAAATTCAATTGGTATTGTCCATGGTTTTTTCTTATATGTGTTGTAAAGTATCACAAATTTTCGAAAGAACCAAACTTCAAAATTCAATATGAGACTCTTTTGTATTTCTTCATTCATTCCCATCCAATCAAAAAAAAGGGGGGTTTGGTTAGATGCATTGATTTCGTGATCTTGGTAAATTGGAAGAAAAGAAATATTTTTCTTATCAATTTTAGCAATTATTTGGTATTTATTAGTTGGAGTCTTAGTGTTTTTTTTATCTTTTCTTCCGGTATCGATCCAGGACTCAATATCGACCCTCTTTCTAAGACAAAAATTGATAAGTCGCCAATCAAAATATTTTCGGTCTGGGCTTTTCTCGATATCGATAATATCATTTTTCGCTAGATAATTAGTCATAGGAATACCTTCTAAGATGTCAAATAATTTGCTTTTATTTGTGTTGGAATTATAAAGAATCGTTTCTTTATTAGTTGGTGATTCGTAAATAAAAAAGTCCGCCTTTTTTTCATAATTAATAGATTTATATGATAAAAGACTATATTTAGTGTGTTTTTTAAAATTATTCTTTTGCTTTTGATTCGAAAATAAGTTTACCTCCAATTTTTTGTCATAATGAATTAATTGGTCTTGTTCATGTAAATTCCATTTGCTTAATTTTTTATTTTCAAACATATGGTGTTGATAGATTCTATTTCGACATTTTTCGGGTATTAATCTAGACCATCTAAGCTGAGATAAATTATATTTATATTGATCATGACTTCTTAACCAGTTTTTCCATTGATTCATTAAAGAAAAATAATTTATCAAATTTTTTTCTTTTAATTCCGAATTAAAAAATCCTGGGGCTCTAAAATAATCTTTTATTTCATTCTTAAGAAAAAGGTTATGGTATTCAAAGATCGATCTTAACTTATATAAGTTAACAATTTTTGTTTGTGATAGTTTGTAAAATACATAGGCTTGTGATAAGAAAGATATATCACAAAAAATCTTTGAATTCTTATTAATAACAGCGATATCTCTTGAGTTTTTTATAATAGAAATAAAGTGAAATTTTTTTTGATTTGGTTTATCGATTTTTTTTTGATTTGATTCATTAGTGGAAATGTATTTAGTAATAATCTTTTTTATTGATTCAAGAAAAAGCTGTGCATTGAGCCTTGGAATATTAATGATACTTAAAAAGATATCTATGTATATATTTTCAATCCAAATTTTTATAAAAAAATAAAATTTACGTGATAATCGAGCATTTTTTTTTTTTAATATGTATGAAATTTTGTTTGATGAGTTGAATTTTTTAACATTAGAACTTCTTTTTATTTTTTTAAGACTAATAGTTTTTTCTGAAGTTCGATTTTTTTTGTTCCTTTCTTTTGTAATTTTTTCTATTTGATTTAGAATTATCTTTCTTCTAGCCGAAAGATCTTTCATTTTTTTTTCTATCAGTGAATAATTTGTACACGGCAGAGGTCGCAGTGGGGTGGACAATTTCGAAACCGTACGATGATTGTTATTAATGATCGAATCTTTTTTTTTTTTACTTTCATTTAATTCATCTACTTCTCTAAATTCCGATAACAAATTTTGATTTATTTTTGATTTTGAAAGTTTCTTTATTGTTTTTTGTCGAAAAAAAATGTTTTTGATGAACCAGTAGTTTTTTTCTTTTGATAAATTTTGAAATAATTTTGTTCTTTCTTCTAAAATTGTTAGAACTCGAAAACCCTTTTTTGTCATCTTTCGAATTTTTTTTTCAAGTTTTTTAAAGATGGGTTTCAAAATTGAAAGCCGTTTTTGGGGAGAACAAAAAGGAAATTCCGCTTCCATTCCCCAAACTGTTAAAAAAAAAAAATCCTTTTCTTGTACTTTCTTTTTTTTTTTACCTTTATCTTTATAAGGGAATTTTAACTTAGATCTGTGCCAAGGTTTTAAACGAAAAGGAAATAGGATCTTTATTTGAATCCCACTTGTTAACCAATTTTTCGGAAATTTTTTTTCTGAGATCTGAACTCCATTATAGGTACATTTAACATGCATCTCTCTCCCCCAATCCTTTAAATCGTCGGACCATTCGGGAGTTTGAAAAAATAATATACGAATGATATTTTTAGTTATTATTAATGAGGGTAATAGAATATATTTTCTAAGAATCGATTGAGTTACTAAAGCACAACCTCTTATTACTTGAGCAAAAAAAATTGTATCCCAGGTTTCAGCGATTTTTATCCGTGCTTTAGCCTCTCTTTTGTTGTCTTTT